TAAACCATTTAAATGGTTTAAATTTTTATTTTTTTTTTAAATATTCATTAATTAATTTTAAATTTAAATAAAAAGGATATAAAATAGTTTTAAAAGTAGGTTCTTTTAAAAAGATACCTGTTTTTATTTTTTTATTTCTATGTAAATATGCAGTCATTAATGGTTTAGCTGGTTTTTTTTCACCTAAAATATAATAAATACTATTTTTATTTTTATAATAATTTTTTTTTTTAAAAGAATAAGGATATTTATTATTTTTTTGATTAAAATGTTGTTTATTAAATTTTTTATTTTTATTAAAATTTTTTTTATTTTTTTGCATATTTATTTAATAATATGAATAATATCACCTTTTTGTAATAAAAAATTAGGTTTATTAATAATTTTATTATTAACTTTAATTTTTTTATGATTAATTAATTGTTTTGCTTGAAAAATTGTTTTTACTAATTTTAATCTAACAAGATTTATATCTAAACGACTTTCTAATAAAATAACAAATTTTTTAAATATATTTATTTTATTATTTTTTTTAGATAATTTTTGAAATAAATTTTTTAATTGATATTCATGAATACACCCATAAAAATTTCTAAATTGTTGTTTTTCAAATAATCTTTTTTGAAAAAATTTTTTTCGTTTTTCAGGTTTTATTTCTTTACGATATCTTAATTTTTTTTTAAATAAATTCCATTTTTTAGATTTTAATTTTAATAAGTTTAAATTTTTATGTATGTTTTTATTATTTTGAAAACATATTTTATTTCTTGGTTTTAATTTATTCATATTATTTATTAAAATATTTTACGTAATAAATACATTAAAGTATATATTGATTGAATATTTCTAGAATTTGTTACTATAGGATAATCTATATTTTTTATAGTTTGATTAGTATTTATTAATGAAATAGTCGGTATTTTTAAAGTAGAAAGTTCTTGATTTAAAAAAGTATCTTTTATAGAACTTTTAATTATTAAAATTAATTTTATATCATTTTCTTTTAATAAAAAATGAATTACTTTATTAAAATATGTATTCATAATTTTATTAGTAATAAAACCATTTATCCATTCTTTATTAAAAAAAATAATATTAGGGTTTCTTTTTACAAAATGTGATGTAAATAAAAATTTAACTTCATCATTATTTCCTATTATTAAAATTTTTTCATTTTTTTGTATTATGTATTTTATTAATTTAAAAATGCGTTTTAAAAAAAATGAAACATCTTTTAAATTAATTATAGTATAATCATGTCGACTTCCATATATAAAAGGTAATAATTCTTTATTTGTATGCGTTATAGATTCTCCATACATATTTTTTGATTTAAATAATAAATTTAATAAAATATTATTATTATTTTTTTTTTTTTTTTGTATCATATTTAATTATTTTTTACTTTTTTTTCCTTCTTTTTGTAAAATTTTTTCATTTTTTAATAATAAACCTTTTCCTTTATAAGGTTCAGGTTTTTTATGGTTTTTAATATAATGTACAAATTGATTTAAAAAAATATAATCTATACTACTAAAAATTAAAGTATTTGTTTGATTAATAATTTCAATATTAGAAGGAATTGGTATTAATATATTATGACTAAATCCTAATTTTAGTATTAAAATATTATTTTCAATAAAAGCTTTAAAACCTATACCTTTTAAAAGTAAACTAATTTTAAAACCTTGTAAAACACCTTTTATTTTTATTTTAATTAATTTATTATATAAATTTAAAATACTTTTTTTATTTTTATTTACATTAATATTTAATAATAATTTATTTTTTTTTATAAAAAAAAAAATATTATTATTAAAATTTAAAGATAATGAACCTAAAGTTGTTTCAAAAAAAATTATCTGATCTTTACTAGAAATTTTAATATTTGATGAAAAAATAAAAGTTTTATCTATAAAAAAAAGTTGAATATTTCCTAAAGGACTTTTAAAAAAATTTTTATTTTTTAATTTAATATCTTTTTTTATTATTTTAATCATAATTTTTAAAAAATTTTACAAATTAATTCACCTCCAACATTTAATTTTTTAGCTTGTAAATCAGTTAAAATGCCTATAGATGTTGAAATAATATAAAATCCTGTTTTTTTTTTATATAAATCTTTATTAGTTATATATAATCGTTTTCCAGGTTTTGATAAACGTTTTATTTCAGTAATAACTGCTTTATTTTTTCTATATTTTAAATAAATATCTAATTGATTTTTTGAATTTATTTTATAACTTTTTATAAAACCTTCTTTAACTAAAATATTTAAAATATTTATACTTTGTTTTGATTTTTGCTGTACTATTTTTGATTTTTTTGCTAAGTAACCGTTTTTTATTTTTGAAAATAAATTTGAAAGAGTATCTGTTATAATCATATAATAATAAAATTTACCAATTATATTTTGAAACACCAGGTAAAAATCCTTTTGATGCTAATTGACGTAATTGAATTCTAGAAATTTTAAATAAACGATAAATACTTTTAGAACGTCCAGTTAAAACACATAAATTTTTAATTCTAGTAATTGATGAATTTTGTTGGAAAAAAAACCATTTTTGTTGTAATTTCCATCTTAAATCTTTTTCAATATTTAAATTTTTTGAAAGAATTTTTAACGTTAATCTATTTTTTTCAAAATTTTTAAATAAATAACGTTGTTTAATATTTTTTTTAATTTTTTTTTGCATAAAATTATATTTAATAAAAATAAATGTGGAGATAATCGGATTCGAACCGATAACCTTATATTTGCAAAACATACTTTCTACCAATTGAAATATATCCCCAATAAGTGTATTGGGACTTGAACCCAAGACCATCGGATTAAAAGTCCGGTGCTCTACCAACTGAGCTATACACTTATTAATATTTTATTTTTTAAATAAAATATTAATAAATTAATTAATATTTTAATTAATTATAATAAAAATTTTTTTAAATAATAAAAATTTTTGATTTAAAAATGTATTAATTTTTTGTTTTAATATATTATTAAAAATTGGAGTTTCTTGTATTTTAATTTCTTGATTTTTTTTATAAATTGATAATTTTTTAGTAATAAATAATTCAAAATTAGAACAAAAAGTTTTATAAGAATTATTAAAAAAAAAAATAATATTATTTTTTTCAAAATTAATTTGATTTTTTTTTTTATTATCAAAAATTATTTTTTTTTTTCTAAATTTTAAATTATAACAAATTTTAGGTAAAAAAAAATAAGTAACAAAAAAATAAAAATTAAAAAAAAAAAATAAAAACCATGAAACTTGATTCAAAAATGAAAATTGGTCGAATTGTGGCATAATTTGATTTTAAAATTTTATTTCTTCAACATATATTTTACTTGAAAGAACACTTTTATTTTTAATTTTTTTTTAAACTATTATTATGTATTTTTTGATTTTGAATAATAGTTTGAATATATGAAAGTCTAGAAAATTCTTTTTTTGATTTTCTAAAAATATTTAAATTATTAATATTATTAACTTGAAAATTTAAATATTTTAATTTATAACAATTAATTAATCGTGTAGAATTAATTTTTTTTTTATAAAATCCTTTTTTATTATATTTATTAAAATAAAATTTTTTTTTATAATTTAAAGCATTATTTAAATTTATAGGTTTCATAGAAAAGATAAAACCTAAAATTGAAATAAAAATTTTTTTATTATTCCAATTTCCACCTAATAAACGACCTTTAATTGCACTATTTTTTTTTCCTAAAATATTTTGAAACATTATTTTATTAAATTGATATAAAATATTATAAGTTAAATTATAATTAAATAATATAACATTTTCATATTTCATATCAATCGTTGAAATTTCATCTATTTTTATTAAAGTAAAAGGTAAATAAATATTTTCATAATTATTAAATTCAATTACATATGATTCTAAATTTAAATTATTATATAAAATTTGATTTTCAAATAAAATATTTTTTAATTTAAATTTTTTTTTCTTTAAATAATTATTTTTTAAAAATGGTTGATAATTTAGTAAATTATTAATTTTCTGTTTTTTTAATTTTATCATTTAAAATAAAAATTTTTAATTAGGCCTAGTAGGACTTGAACCTACAACTATACCGTTATGAGCGGTATGCTCTAACCAATTAAACTATAAGCCTTATTATTTATAAATAAATTTTGTTTTAACCGGTAATTTATTTGAACCAGCTTTTAAAACTTTTTTTGCATTTTCTAAAGAAATACCACTAATTTCATATAAAATTTGTCCCTTTTTAACTTTAGCTACCCAAAATGAAACAGCACCTTTTCCTTTACCCATACGATTTTCTGTAGGTTTTGAAGTTATAGGTGTATCAGGAAAAACTCTAATCCAAAGAAATCCTAATCTTTTCATTTTTCTAATAATTATTCGACGGGTTGCTTCTATTTGTCTTGAAGTTAAACGAGTTTCTTCTAAAACCTTAATTGCATATTTACCGTAAACAATATTATTACCTTTTGTTGTTTTACCTACAAGTTTACCTTTAAATTGTTTTTTATATTTAGTTTTTTTTGGAAATAACATAATTAAGATTCTTTAATTTTTTGTTTTTTTAATTTAATTTGTTTTTTTAAAAATTTTGGATTTAATGTTATTTTTAAAGGTTTAAAAAAAATCCATAATTTAATACTACAAATACCTGATGGAGTTTTAAATTCATTAAAATGATATTTTATATCATATTCCAATGTATTTAAGGGAATTTTACCTTTTTGAAATACCATTTTTTTTTTACGTTTTGACTTATTTAAACGACCTTTAAATTGTAAACGATATCCTACAAAATTAGAAAACATTTTAAAAAATTCTTGAAGCATATTATCAATATTATTTATAAATTTTTTATGTGTTTTTTTTCTTTCTAAAGTTTGTTTAATATAAAATGTTATTATATTAATATTTTTAGTATAAAAGGCATAACTAAAATTGTAAATCATTTTTTTAACATTTTTATTAATTCTATTTTTTTTTTTTATCTTATCAAAAATTTTTTTTAAATTTTTTCGTAATTGAATAAATTCAAAAAATTGAACATTTTTAATAAATAATTTAATATTATTATTAGGATAATATAAATTTAAATAATTTACAATTTTATTATAAGATAATTTATAATATTTTTTTGCATTTTTTTGTATATAAACATATACATTAATATTATTTGATGTTTTTACTATATTTATATCTATTAATTTTAGATTTTTATAATTAAAAATATTTTCAAAATATTTTTTAATTTCTAAATCAAAATGTAATAAATTAGAATATTCATCATCATTAACAATCCATTTTGAATTCCAATTTTTTTTTTTTTTTAATCTTAAACTAATTGGTATAATTTTTTGACCCATAATTTATTTTTTTTTTTTATATATATGTTTTTTTCGCGTATTAATAAATTCGCCAAATTTAAAGCCAATCATTTTATCATTTATTTCTAAATTAATAAAGATTTTACCATTATAAACACTTACAGAATGATTACTATATTCGGGCAATATTGTTAAATTTTTATTAGTTATTTTCATCCATTGTTTTTTTTTTAATAAATTAACTTTAAAAAATGGACCTTTATATTTACTTCTAGACATAATTTATTGAATAATTAATTTTTTTTTTTTTTTACTACGTGTAGGTTTTCCTTTAGTTATTTTACCTTGAGGTGTTACAGAAGGTCTTCCACCACTTGTTTTACCTTCACCACCACCATGTGGGTGATCAACAGGATTCTTTGCTACACCACGTACAGAAGGTCGTCTATTTAACCAACGTGAACGTCCAGCTTTACCTAATTTAATTTTTTTATGATTAATATTAGATACAATACCTAATGTAGCATAACAAGTTAATAATATTAATTTTAATTCACCAGAATTTAAACGAATTCTAGCATATTTATTATTAATTTTTTGAATTAATTGTGCAGAAGTACCAGCACTTCTTATTAATTTTCCTCTTGATTGAGGATATAAACTTATATTATGTATTAAACTTCCAATTGGTATATTTTGTAAAGGTAAAGCATTACCTACTTTTAATTCGGCATTAGGTGAACTTTTAATATATTGATTAATTTTTAAACCTTCTGGTGCTAAAATTAAATATGATTTTAAATCATTTTTAAGATAAGCAATATTTGCAGAACGATTTGGATCATATAAAATTTTAATTACATAACCTTCTATATTTTTAGATCTATTAAAATCAATTATTCTATATAAACGTTTATGTCCTCCACCGCGATGTCTTACAGTTATTTTACCTTGATTATTTTTACCATTAGCACGTTGAAAACCTTTTGTTAAAGATTTAATTTTAAAAATTCGAGTTAAATTATTTTTTTTTAATAAAAATGTTTGACGTTGTGAGGGTGTTATGGGATTTATTTTTTTTTCTATCATTTTATATGGTATATAGATAAAATCTATTATGTTATATATTTTTAATAAAACAATTTCAGATTCAAAAAGTATTTTATATTCATTAACTATATTATATGGTATTAATGAATTTCAATCTAAGAAAATTTGTAAAAATATAGGAATTAATCCTCAAATCACCCTTAATAAACTTAAAAACAACCACGTAAACCGACTTATTAACTATATTAATAAAAATTTAAAAGTTGAGCAGCTTTTAAAAAAATATAAAACTGAAAGATTAAATGAATTAGTAGAAATTAAAAGTAATCGTGGAATTAGACAAAGTCAAGGATTACCTGTTAGAGGACAACGTACACATACAAATGCAAAAACGTCTAAAAAATTAAAAAAAATTTTTATTCAAAAACGTATTTTACGTAATAAACGTCCATTTAAGGTACAAAAAAAAAAAAAAAAATAATATTATATGAATAAAAAAAAAATTAAATATAATTTTAGAAATAAATATAAAATAAAAAAAAATTTAAAACAAAAAAATCCTTTAATTTTAACTAATTTACATATTACTGCTAGTTTAAAAAATACTATTATAAGTTTAACAACTCATACAGGAAATCTTTTAAAACAATGGTCAACAAAATCATTAAAAAAAACTAGATTTAAAAAAAATACACCATATAATGTTCAATTAATTGTTTATAAAATTAATAAATATATTCAATTAAAAAAAATTAAAAAATTAAAAATTTTTTTACATGGTACAGGTTTAGGTAGATATAATGTTTTAAAAAATTTAAAACAAAAAAATGTTAAAGTAAAATATCTTTTAGATAAAACAACAAAACCTTTTAATGGTTGTAGATTAAAAAAACAAAAAAGACGTTAATTTTAATTTACAAATATAAAATTTTTAATCTGGATAGGTGATCGAGTGGTTTAAGGTGTCAGTCTTGAAAACTGAAGTATATAAAAATACCGTGGGTTCGAATCCCACTCTATCCTTTAAAAAGCTAGAGACGGATTTGAACCGTCATTAAAGGATTTGCAGTCCTTTACATTACCATTATGTTATCTAGCCAAAAATTAAATTATAAATTATGAATAAAAATAAAAAATTTTTTACCTATAAAAATAAAATTATTTTAACAAATGGATCTTCTTTAAAAATAACATCTATTAAGTATATAAAAAATTATCAATTAAATTTAAAAATTTTTAAAGAAACAAAAATCATTACAGATATAAATATTAATTTAAATAAAAATAAATTAAATTTTATAAATAAAATAATATAATTTAAATTATATATATATATTTATTTATATATAATAAAATATATATAAATATTTCAAAAATAAAAATAAATAAAATAAAAATTAATAAAAAATTTAATATATCTGGTGGTGTAATTAAAGCACTCAATAATATTATTTTTAAATAAAAAAATTTTCTTAAATTAATAATTATTTTTATTTTAAAAATATTATTAAATATTAAAAAAAATAATAAAAAAAAATAAATTAATATTATAAATATATAAATAAATGATGAAAAAATAAAATAAAAATAATTATTAATTTTTGGTTCAAAATAAATAGTTAAAAGATAAAAATTTGAAAAATTTAAATTTAATAAAAAATTCCAAATATGTGGAATAATATTTGTAAAAATTAAATTTATTGTAAATAAATTAAAAATTATAAATAAAATATAAAATTTAATAAAAATTAAATTTTCAAATTTATATAAACCTTTTGATAAAAAAAACCAAATTAATAAAATACTTAATTGAATTATTAAAAAACTAGATATAAAAATTGCTATAAAAATATTAGTAATAAAAATTTCAGTAATATTTGTAAAGATAAAATATTTTAACATATTTTGATTAAGTAAATTATTAACTAATAAATATATTAATTGATCTGAAAAATAATATGAAATTAAGAAAATATAAAAAAAGGTAATTAAAAGAATAAAAAAATTATATTTTAATTCAAATAAATGTAATTGTAAATAAGTTATTATTTTATTTTTTTTCATATAATATTAGCCTACTTGGTGAAATTGGTAAACACGATAGATTTAAAATCTGTTCCCATTCAAGGGTTATTGGTTCAAGTCCAATAGTAGGTATTTATTTATTATCAAAGTGGTGAAATTGGTAAACACGTTACACTTAGGATGTAAAGCTTAAATGCATTAAGGGTTCAAATCCCTTCTTTGATAATCTCTATAAGAAAAGAATATATTTAAAAAAATAATTAAATAAATATTATATTTTTATAGGTATATAAAATTTAAAAAATATTTTTTTAAATATTTTATATTATTTAAGAAAAATATAATATTTATTTAATTATTTTTCTTAAATATAAATATTTTTATTTATATTTATTTTTTGAATATTTAAAATTCAAAAATAAATTAATTTTGTATATATTAAAAAATAAATAAAAAATTTCAACAATATTATGACAATAACAAATTATATAAATAATCAATTTACTTTTTTAGATATGGCAGAACCTTGGCAATTAGGTTTTCAAGATCCAGCAACTCCAGTTATGGAAGGTATTATTAATTTTCATCATGATTTAATGTTTTTTTTAATTACCATTACTGTATTTGTTTGTTGGATGTTATTTAGAGTTATTACTCTTTTTGATGAAAAAAAAAATAAAATTCCATCAACTGTTGTACATGGTGCTACTATTGAAATTATTTGGACTTCAATTCCAGCTTTAATTTTATTAACTGTTGCAATTCCGTCTTTTGCTTTATTATATTCAATGGATGAAGTAATTGATCCAATTATCACTTTAAAAGTAATTGGTAGTCAATGGTATTGGAGTTATGAATATTCTGATAATTTAGAATTTTCAGATGAACCTTTAATTTTTGATAGTTATATGATACAAGAAGATGATTTAGCAATAGGTCAATTTAGAGTTTTAGAAGTAGATAATCGTGTAGTAGTTCCAACTAATAGTCATATTAGAGTATTAATTACTGCTTCAGATGTTTTACATTCATGGGCTATACCTTCATTAGGTATTAAGTTGGATGCATGTCCAGGTCGTTTAAATCAAACATCAATGTTTATTAAAAGAGAAGGTGTTTTTTATGGACAATGTAGTGAAATTTGTGGAGTAAATCATGGATTTATGCCTATTGTTGTAGAAGCTGTTTCATTAGAAGATTATTTAACTTGGTTAAAAAATAAAATCAATTTTGATTTTAATGTATAATTAAAAAAAAAATCTTATGATATTTAAAATCATTGGTATAATCTTTTTAATATTATTATTATTTACTGATATTAAACAAGTAATTAATAAAATTAAACAATTTTTTAAAAAATAATAAAAAAATTAAAATTAAAAAAACCAACGCTTTTTTTAATTTAAAAATAAAATATATAATTTTGCATTTAAAATGAATTAAAAAAAAAAATATATTCAAAAAAATGAATTTTCAAAATATAAATAAATGGTCAACAAGATGGCTTTTTTCAACAAATCATAAAGATATTGGAACTTTATATTTAATTTTTAGTGCTTTTGCTGGTGTTGTTGGTACAACATTATCTCTTTTAATTAGAATGGAATTAGCACAACCCGGTAATCAAATTTTTATGGGAAATCATCAATTATATAATGTTGTTGTTACTGCACATGCTTTTATTATGGTTTTCTTTTTAGTTATGCCTGCTTTAATTGGTGGTTTTGGTAATTGGTTTGTTCCTTTAATGATTGGTGCACCTGATATGGCTTTTCCTCGTATGAATAATATAAGTTTTTGGTTATTACCACCAGCTTTATTATTATTAGTTTCATCTGCTATTGTTGAATCTGGTGCTGGTACTGGTTGGACAGTTTATCCACCATTATCAAGTGTACAAGCACACTCAGGACCTTCTGTAGATTTAGCTATTTTTAGTTTACATTTAACAGGTATCTCATCATTATTAGGTGCTATTAACTTTATTTCAACTATTTATAATATGAGAGCTCCTGGTTTAAGTTTTCATAGATTACCTTTATTTGTTTGGTCTGTATTAATTACTGCTTTTCTTTTATTATTAACTTTACCTGTATTAGCTGGAGCAATTACTATGTTATTAACTGATAGAAATTTAAATACTTCTTTTTATGATCCTTCTGGTGGAGGAGATCCTGTATTATATCAACATTTATTTTGGTTTTTTGGTCACCCAGAAGTTTATATTTTAATTTTACCAGCTTTTGGTATTATTAGTCAAGTTTCTGCAGCTTTTGCTAAAAAAAATGTATTTGGTTATTTAGGAATGGTTTATGCTATGTTATCTATTGGTTTATTAGGTTCAATTGTATGGGCACACCATATGTTTACTGTTGGTTTAGATGTAGATACTAGAGCTTATTTTTCTGCAGCTACTATGATTATTGCTGTACCTACTGGTATTAAAATTTTTAGTTGGTTAGCAACTTTATGGGGAGGTTCTTTAAAATTTGAAACACCTTTATTATTTACTTTAGGATTTATTTTATTATTTGTTATGGGTGGAGTAACTGGTGTAGTTATGTCTAATTCAGGTTTAGATATTGCTTTACATGATACTTATTATATTGTAGGACATTTCCATTATGTATTATCTATGGGTGCTGTTTTTGGTATTTTTACTGGATTTTATTTTTGGATTGGAAAAATTTCAGGTCGTAGATATCCAGAAGTTTTAGGTCAAATTCATTTTTGGTTATTCTTTATTGGAGTAAATGTAACTTTTTTCCCAATGCATTTTTTAGGTTTAGCTGGTATGCCTAGAAGAATTCCCGATTTTCCTGATGCAATGAGTGGTTGGAATGCTGTAAGTAGTTTTGGTTCTTATATTTCATTTTTTTCAGCTCTTTTCTTTTTTTATATTGTGTATGTTACTTTAGTACATGGTAAAAAAATTGAAAATTAATTAAATAAATTATAGCAATATATAAAGATATTTATTTAATATAAAAAAGTGCATTAATTAAATATTTTAAAAAATCTATTCTTTAAGATAAGATATTTTAAATAATAAAAAAATTTTTGATAATACATTTATGTTATTACAAGCTTCTAAATTTTTAGGTGCAGGATTAGCTACTTTAGGATTAATTGGTGCTGGTATTGGTATCGGTAACGTTTTTGGTTCTTTAATTATAGGTATTTCAAGAAACCCTTCTTTACAACAAGAATTAATGAGAACTGCTATTTTAGGTTTCGCATTAACTGAAGCAATTGCTTTATTTTGTTTAATGATGGCTTTCTTAATTTTATTTGCTTTTTAATTAAAATTAAATCTTGTAAATTATAATAAAAATTAATTTTTATTATAATTTTTATGTTATATAAGTATTAAATTAAAAATATATAAATTATTTTTAAAAAAAAATTATTTATTTTTTTAATATATAAATATTTATAGTTAATATTTATAATTATTTTTTATTTATGAAAGTATTAAAAAAATTTAGTCAATATTTATTACAAATTTTACCTATAATAAATTATACATTATATAAAAATGAATTATGTATTAACATTTCTACAAATAAATTAATTCCTATATTATTTTTTCTTAAAAATCATACAAATAGTCAATTTAAAGTATTATCTGAAATTTGTGCTGTAGATTATATTAATAAAGAAAAACGATTTGAAATTATTTATAATTTATTAAGTATTCGTTTTAATAGTCGTTTAAAAATTAAAATAATAATTAATGAATTACAACCTGTAGATTCTATTATTAAAATATATAAAGCTGCTAATTGGTGTGAAAGAGAAGTTTGGGACATGTTTGGAATTTTTTTTTTAAATCATCCAGATTTAAGAAGAATTTTAACTGATTACGGTTTTGAAGGACATCCTTTACGTAAAGATTTTCCATTAAGTGGTTTTTTAGAAGTTTTTTATAATGAATTGAAAAAAAGAGTAGTTTATGAGCCTATTAATTTATCACAACAATATAGATTATTTGAATTTAATAATCCTTGGGATAAAAAAATAAATGTATAATATTTTTAATTATTTTTGTTTTTAGGTTAATTTTCATTTCATATTATGAGATGGAATAAAAAATCATTATTTGCAGTTATAAATAATCATTTAATAGATTATCCTACCCCTGTTAATTTAAATTATTTTTTTGGATTTGGTTCGTTAGCCGGTATTATGTTAGTAGTACAAATTTTAACTGGTATTTTTTTAGCAATGCATTATACACCACATATTGATTTAGCTTTTAATAGTGTTGAACATATTATGAGAGACGTAAATAATGGTTGGTTAATTAGATATACACATGCTAATGGTGCTTCTTTTTTTTTTATTGTAGTATATGTACATATTTTTAGAGGTCTATATTATGGTTCTTACATTACCCCAAGAGAGGCTCTATGGTGTTCAGGTGTAATTATTTTTATTTTAATGATGGCTACTGCATTTATGGGTTATGTTTTACCTTGGGGACAAATGAGTTTTTGGGGTGCAACTGTAATTACTAATTTATTTTCTGCAATACCTTTAATAGGTAAAGATATTGTTGATTGGTTATGGGGTGGATTTGCTGTAGATAATCCCACTTTAAATCGTTTTTTTAGTTTACATTTTACTTTTCCTTTTGTAATTGTAGGTGCAGTATTAATACATCTAATTTTATTACATGAAGTTGGTTCAAATAATCCTTTAGGTATTACTTTAAAAACAGAAAATATACCTTTTTATCCTTATTTTTATACAAAAGATTTATTTGGTTTAATGGTATTATTTTTAGTATTTTTTGTTTTTATATTTTATTATCCAAATACTTTAGGTCATCCAGATAATTATATTGAAGCTAATCCAATGAAAACCCCTTTACATATTGTACCTGAATGGTATTTTTTACCTTTTTATGCAATTTTAAGATCAATTCCTAATAAAATTGGTGGTGTTATAGCTATGTTTGGTTCTTTAGTTATTTTATTAACAATACCTTTTACAAATTCATCTGAAATTAGAAGCACAGCTTTTAGACCTATTTTCAAAGTTTGTTATTGGTTATTAGTTGTAGCTTTTTTATTATTAGGTTGGGTTGGTCAATGTCCAGTTGAATATCCTTATACTGAAATTGGTATTATAAGTATGATTTATTATTTTGCATTTTTTATTATAATTATACCATTTTTAGGTAAATTTGAAGCTTATTTAGTACGTTATAATACTAATAAAAATTAAATTTATATATTATTAATAATATTTATTTATATTTTTTAATAAAAAATATAAATAAATAAAAAAATGTAATAATTAATTTTAATATAGTATAGTATGGAAGCTAAAAAATTAAATAATAAATATTTATTATTTAAAAATAAAAACAATAAATTTTATTTATATACATTTTTTTTTTAATGATTTTACCATTCTAAAGCATCACTACACCAAATATAAATAAAACCTATAACTAATTCAACTAAAAATTCAATCATAGTCCAAAAACCCCATGAAAAATTTGAACTCAAAGTTAAAACCCAAGGAAAAACAAAAACAGCTTCTAAATCAAAAATAATAAAAAGAATAGCTACTAAATAAAATTTTACATCAAAAACTTTTCTAGCATCTTCATAAGGATTAAATCCACATTCATAAGCTGTTAACTTTTCTAAATCATCTTTTTGTTTAATTAAACCAAAAGATAAAATGAAAATTAAAATTGATAATAATAAACTTAATATTAAAAATATAAAAATATTTGAATAATTTAATAACATATTTATAAGATAATTAAAAAAAAAATATTCTTTAAACGGAAAAAACGGGACTTGAACCCGCGACCTATAGCGTGACAAGCTACCACTCTAACCAACTGAGCTACTTTTCCTTTAAAGGCTATTTTTTTTTTATTTTAATATTTATTAGTGTAAATTTAAAGCATCATTTATATACATACATGTTAAAATAGTAAATACATAAGCTTGAATTAAAGCTACAGCAATTTCTAAACCTACTAATAATACAATAATAATTAATGGAATAAAATGTGCCATAAAAATAAAACTATTTACATTTAACATAGTCCAAGCAAAACCAGCAATTACTTTTAATAAAGTATGTCCTGCCATCATATTCGCAAATAATCGTACAGGTAAACTGATTACTCGAAAAATATATGAAACTAATTCAATAGGTACTAAAATAGGAACTAATGCAATACTTGCACCACTTGGTAATAATAAATTTAAAAAATTTAATTTATGTTTTTTAATTCCAATTATATTAAAACCTAAATAAATAGTTAATGCTAAAGTAAAAGTAATAATTAAATGACTAGTTACAGTAAAACTATAAGGAACCATTCCTATTAAATTACATAATAAAATAAAAAAAAAAATAACGAAAATTAATGAAACAAAATGTTTACCAGCTTTTCCTATACTTGAATAAGTTAATTCAATAGTAACATTAAAAATCATTTCAAAAATTTGTTGAAAACGTGTTGGAATAAATTTAGTTTTTATATTTATAAAAATATATAAATAAACTAAACCTATTACTAATATTAAAGAAGCATTAGTAAATACAAAAGGTATTTGAAAAATAGGTAAAATTTCAAATTGTTCTAAAGGACTAAACATAAAATTTATTATTTAAAATTTAATTAATTACCTCCCCACCAGTAAACAGCTACAAATAAAAATAACCAAACAACATCAACAAAATGCCAATACCAAGCAGCAGCTTCAAAACCAAAATGGTGTTGTTTTGTAAAATGATGATTAATTAATCTAATAGTACTTACTATAATAAAAATAGTACCTACTATAACATGTATACCATGAAAACCTGTTAATAAGAAAAAAGTAGTACCATAAATACTATCTGAAATTGAAAAAGTACTTTCAACATATTCATAGGCTTGAATTAAAGTAAAGAAAAAAGCTAATAAAATTGTAATAATTAAACTTAAAATTGCATTTTGTCTATCACCAAAAACAATTGAATGGTGTGCCCAAGTAATTGTTGCACCTGATGATAATAAAATTATAGTATTTAATAAAGGTATACCCCAAGCATTTACAGTTTCAATACCTAATGGAGGCCATAATGAACCTATTTCAGGTGTTGGTGCTAAAGCTGAATGGAAAAAAGCCCAAAAAAAGCTTACAAAAAATAATAATTCACTAAAAATAAATAAAAGCATACCATTTCTTAAACCTAATTGTACTTGTTTAGTATGTTGACCTTCATATACAGCTTCTCTAACAATATCACGAAACCATGTATACATAGTTAAAATAACCATTAAAAATCCAGTTAAAGTTAAAAGATTACTACCTATATAACCATGAAAATACATAGCACCACCAAAAGTTAAAAAAAAAAGTCCAAATGAAATAACAAAAGGCCATGGACTTGGATCTACTAAATGATAAGGGTGATTTTGTGTATTTTGTGTATTTTTAGAAATTTCTTTTAAAAATTTTAAATCATTTTGAAATTTATCGATATTAGAATCATTAGTTGTAGTTTCAATTTGTAAATTTTTTTTATTAATATAATAATAATTTTTCATAAGAATTGAATATTTTGTAATAATTAATTATTTAATGATAAATAATTTTTTTATATATTTAATATAATAAATATTAATCAAAAATAAAATTAAATTTTAATTTTTTAATATTTTTATAATACTGTTTTTTCGTATTAATTGTTTTACTTTTATTTTTTGAAGTTTGTATTATTTCATTTGTTATATTTTTTAAATTTGCATTTAAAAGTAACCACGATACAGATTTTTTAATTTGTTTATCTTCATTTAAAAGCATTAAAAAATATCTATCTTTTTTTTTATTTTTTTTATTTCTTTTTTTATTAGGAATACTTATTGCTTTTAATTTAGGTAATAAATTATCAATTGATTTAAATAAAATAAAATTAGGTTTTTGTTTTGTAGTTTTTTTTAAATTAATTAAAATATTTTTAAATATGTTTTCAGAACAAGTTTTTTTTCCTTTTTTTAATAACATATTTATAAATAATTTTTTTATTTTATACTCTTCGTATTTTAGTTCCATATTTTGATCTTGATGTTTTTCTAGAATAGATTCCTAATAAATCATATTTACCACGAATTACATGATATTTTACACCATGTAAATCTTTTACTCTACCACCTCTAACTAATACAATAGAATGTTCTTGTAAAGTATGTCCAATACCAGGTATATACGTAATTATTGTATATCTACTCGATAAATGAACTTTAGCTACTTTACGCATAGCAGAATTAGGTTTTTTAGGAGTTGTATTATAAACTTTTAAACAAATACCTTTACGTTGAGGACATTGTTTTAAAGCCGGACTTTTATTTCTTTTTTTTTTTTCTAAACGTTTTTGTTTTCTTAAAAATAATTGATTAATTGTTGACATATTATTTATTATTATTGAATAATAACGGACTCGAACCGCTAACATTTTCGGTGTAAACGAAATACTCTACCAATTGAGCTAATTATTCTATGGGCCTAAGTAGATTTGAACTACTGACTTTACACTTATCAGGCGTATACTCTAACCAACTGAGTTATAGGCCCTTTTGAAGTAAAAGGATTCGAACCTTTGATTTTCCGTACCAAAAACGGAGGCCTTACCACTTGGCTATACTTCAAAATAAATAAAATTTATGCTTAGAAAGACTCGAACTTTCATTTTATAGATCCGCAATCTAACGCTTTATCCAATTAAGCTATAAGCATATCTTTAATTTTTTTTTATAATTTTAATATTCATTAATGAATTTTCAGATAATATTTTTTTAATTAAAATTAAAAAATTTAATAATTGAAAAATATTTTTAAATTTTATATCTATTTTAGGTGTATAATTTTTATAAATAAAATGTTCACGTGATTTTTTATTTACATGGGGTGATCTTAATAAGGTAAAAATTTTATTTTTACTTTTTGTTTGAAATATACCATGTATTTGAATATTTTTTAATTTATTAATATTTTTTAATTTTAATAAATTTTGTTTAAGTTGATTTATTTTTTGAAATGATTTAAAAGTTATTCTTAAAAGATACATATTTTTAATAATAAAAATTATCTGGAGGTGGATTTGAACCACCGACACAAAGATTTTCAGTCTTTTACTCTAACCAACTGAGCTATCCAGACTAAATATTATATTAATAAATATAAATAAATTTTATTTAAATTTACTAATATAATATTTGGAAAAATAAATAAGAATAAAATAAATTGAGTATTAATTAATAATATTATACTTTGTATTTTATTTATTTGTGAAATAAACATTTTTCTTAATATTTTTTCAAAATAAATAATTTTTATTATTTTTAAATAATAAAAAGAACTTAAGACACTTATAATAATACCAAAAAATACTAAACTAAAGTAATTATTTTTAATAGCAGAAAAAAATATAAATAATTTTGAAAAAAATCCTGCTAATGGGGGTATACCTGCTAATGAAAAAATATTTAAAATAATAATCACAGCAATTAATTTATTAATAGAATATATATTTGATAAATCTGTTAAATATTTAATAGGTTTATGATTTATATTTAAAGATAAATAAGATGTCCATAAATTAATACTTGTTATAATATAAATAATAACATATAATAAAATAAAAGGAATATTATTTAACATATTTGAAGTAAATCCTATTAAAATGAAACCTACGTGACTTATTGAACTATAAGCTAATAAACGTTTTATTTTTTTTTGTTGTAATGCAGATAATGCACCTATTAACATAGAAAAAAATGAAATAATATAAAAAAATATCTCAAAAAAATAAGAAATAGAAAAAAAAATATCAAAAAATAAACGAATTAATACACCAATAAAAGCAATTTTAGGTACAATAGCAAAAAAACTTGAAATATTATTAGGAGCACCTTCATAAACATCAGGTAACCAAAAATGAAAAGGAGCTGCACCTATTTTAAATAAAATACCAACTAAAATAAAAATTAATCCATAAGATAAACCTATTAATAAATTAATATTATCTAAAAAATTTATATTTGATAATATTAAAAATATATTATTAAAATTTAAAGAACCTGTAATAGCATAGATTATAGATGAACCAAATAAAATAAAACCTGAAGCAATTGATCCTAAAATAAAATATTTTAAACCAGCTTCAATTGATAATATAGATTTTTTTTGAGTTGATGTCAATATATAAAAACTTAAACTTTGTAATTCTATAGCTAAATATAAAGTAATGAAATGATTTGAAGATACTAATAACATTAAACCTAATAATGAAATTAACATTAAAATATTAATTTCATATGAATTTATTTTTTGTTGTATTAAATATTTTTGTTGTATTAAAAAACAAATAATTGTTGATAATATTAAAATTACTTTAATAAATTGTGTAAAATTATTAATAATTAATACACCATTTAATATATTATTTGAAATATTTGTTATATTTAATGTTAATATTAAAAGAATTAATAATAAATATATTATTATAGTAGTAATATTTTTAATAATCAAAATTTTTTGGGTATTTTGATTTTTTTTATAAAAAACTCCAAATAATAATAAAATTAATAAAATAGTTGTTAAAAAAAATTCGGGAATAATAATTTCAAAATTATTATTAAAAATTTCCTGAAAAATCATAATGTAAAAAAAAGAAATAAATATTTATAAAATATTTACTTACTATATATGCTATATATTTATAAAAAAAATTAATTTATAAATATTTTTTTTTTAATTAAAAAAAAAATATCAATAATGCCTTTAAAAAAAATTAAAAATTTTTCTATAAATTTTGGCCCACAACATCCAGCTGCTCATGGTGTTTTACGTTTAATTTTAGAATTAAATGGAGAAGTAGTTCAAAAAGCAGATTCTCATATAGGTTTATTACATAGAGGTACTGAAAAATTAATAGAATATAAAAATTATTTACAAGCTTTACCTTATTTTGATAGATTAGATTACGTTTCAATGATGTGTCAAGAACATGCTTATGTTTTAGCTATTGAAAAATTATTAAATTGTGATATTCCTTTAAGAGCTCAATATATAAGAGTTTTATTTTCAGAAATAACACGTATTTTAAATCATTTATTAGCTGTATGTTGTCATGCTTTAGATGTAGGAGCAATGACACCTTATTTTTGGGGATTTGAAGAACGCGAAAAATTAATGGAATTTTATGAAAGAGTTTCAGGTGCACGTATGCATGCTGCTTATTTTAGACCTGGAGGTGTTAATCAAGATCTACCTAAAGGTCTATTAAATGATATTTACATTTTTTGTGAACAATTTAATACTCGATTAGATGAGATTGAAGAAATGTTAACTAATAATCGTATTTGGAAACAAAGATTAGTTGATATTGGTGTAGTTTCTGCTAAAGATGCTTTAAATTTAGGATTTAGTGGTGTAATGTTAAGAGGATCTGGTATTTCATGGGATTTACGTAAAACTCAACCTTATGAAATTTATGATCAATTAGAATTTGATATACCTATAGGTACAAATGGTGATTGTTATGACCGTTATTTAATTAGAATTGAAGAAATGAGACAATCTATTAGAATTATTTTACAAGTACTTAATAAAATGCCAAATGGTCCTATTAAATTAGATGATAAAAAAATTACAAATCCAAATAGAACTCAAATTAAAAATTCAATGGAATCTTTAATACATCATTTTAAATATTATTCTGAAAATATTAGTGTAAATAGTGGTGAAACTTATACTGTTATTGAAGCACCTAAAGGAGAATATGGTGTTTATTTAGTATCTGATGGAACAAATAAACCATATAGATGTAAAATAAAATCACCAGGATTTTTACATTTACAAGCTTTAGATTTTATAGCTAAAAATCATATGATTGCTGATGTAGTAACAATTATTGGTACTTTAGATGTTGTATTTGGTGAAATTGATCGTTAATTATACAAAAGTAAAAAAAAATTATGCAAAAAAAAAAATTTAAAAAATATAAATTAAACCAATTACAAAAAATTAAACAAACTTATAAATATATATATATATTTCGTTATAATGATTTAAATATTAACGAAATAATATCTTTAAAAAAAAATATTAAAAAATTAGAATATAAATCTTTAATATTAAATCAAAATTTAACAACTCATATTTTTTCAAAATTAAAAGGACAAGGTTCTATATTATTAATTTATGGAAATAATAATTTAAATTTAATTAAAAATTTAACTAATTTTAAAAAACTTGAATTAATTTATTTAAATATTCAAAATAATATTTATTCTAGTTTAAAAATAAAACAAATATTATCTACAAATTATCCACCATTAAATAATTTAGTTGTTCAACCTTTTTTAAATTTTATCTATTATTTAAGAAAAATTTAAAAAGGCGATTATAACTTAAAGGTAGAGTGTTAGATTGTGGGTCTAAGTGTTATGGGTTCAAGTCCCATTTTTCGCCCTTTTTTTTCTGTTTAATTAAATTTTTTATGTTTAATAAGTTTATATTAATTTTTTTACTTATTTTACCATTGATTACGGTTATTATATTATCTTTTTCGAAAAATGAAAAATTTATTAAAAATTTTAGTATTTTTATGTCCTTTTTCATTTTTTTAATGTCATTACCTTTATGGATTTTATTTGATAAATCAACTTCTAATTTTCAATATTTATTTAAAATAGAATGGATTAGTCAATTTAATATTAATTTTTATTTAGGTCTTGATGGTATTTCATTATTTTTTATAATTTTAACAACATTTTTGATTCCAATTTGTATGTTAATTAGCTATGAAATTATTAATAAAAATATTAAAGAATATTTTATTTTATATTTTATTTTAGAATTTTGTTTAATTATTTCATTTAGTGTATTAGATTTACTTATTTTTTATATTTTCTTCGAAAGTGTATTAATTCCAATGTTTTTAATTATTGGTATTTGGGGATCAAGAGAGCGTAAAATAAAAGCTTCTTATTTATTTTTTATGTATACTTTAGCAGGTTCATTATTTATGTTTATTGCAATTATTCATTTATTTTTAACTGTAGGTACTACTGATTATCAAATATTATATTATAGTAATTTTAATTTTTCATACGAAAAATTATATTTTTTAGCTTTTTTTTTATCATTTGCTGTTAAAGTTCCAATGTTACCTTTTCATGTTTGGTTACCTGAAGCTCATGTTGAAGCACCTACAGCAGGTTCTGTATTATTAGCAGGTATTTTATTAAAATTAGGATCATATGGTATGATTAGATTTTTAGTTCCTTTATTTCCTAAAGCTACTTTATATTTTACACCGTATATTTTAGTATTATGTTTAATATCAGTTATTTATGCTTCTTTAACAGCTATTCGACAAACAGATTTAAAACGTATTATTGCTTATGCATCAGTTGCTCATATGAATTTTATTATTTTAGGTATTTTTTCTTTAACTATTCAGGGTTTAGAGGGTAGTATTATTCAAATGATTAGTCATGGTTTAGTTTCTAGTGGTTTATTTTTTTCAATTGGATGTTTATATGATCGATATCATACACGTTTTATTAATTATTATGGTGGTTTAGCACATACAATGCCTTTATTTTGTATTGCATTATTTATTTATGTATTAGCAAATATGTCTATTCCAGGTTCAAGTAGTTTTGTTGGTGAAATTCTTATTTTAACAGGAGTTTTTGAAGATAATACTACAACAGCTGTTTTTGCAACAATTGGGATGTTTTTAGGTGGTATTTATTCTTTATTATTTTATAATAGAATATGTTATGGTAATATTCAAAATATTTATTTAAAAATTTATTATGATTTAACTTACCGTGAATTTTTAATACATTTAATTTTAATTGCAAATATTTTTTTATTAGGTTTATATCCTAAAATTTTTGAAAGTTGTATGCATGAAAGTGTATCAAAAATTTTAATACATATTGATTTTTCTTATTTTTATTAAATAAAGTTTTTTTATTTTATTTAATAAAAGCCCTTTTAGTCTAATGGTTAGGACATTGCCTTTTCACGGCAAAGATACGAGTTCAATTCTCGTAAAGGGTAAAAAAAATATATATTTAATATATTTTTAAAAATAATAATAATTTTATTATTATTTTTTTAATATGATAATTTAATAACCTATATATGGCTATTGAATTATCATATATACTGGAATCAAATATTAAAAAATATAAAGATGAAAAAAGTTTACAAGAAACAGGTATTGTTCTTTCAATGAGTGATGGTATTGCTAGATGTTACGGTTTAACTCAAATTCAAGCGGGTGAAATGGTTGAATTTAATAATGGTAATATTAAAGGTATGGCTTTAAACTTAGAACCTGATGTAGTTGGTGTTGTTGTTTTTAGTAATGATAGAGAAATTCAAGAAGGTAACTTTGTAAGAAGAACTGGATCTATTGTTAGTGTACCTGTAGGACCTGAAGTATTAGGTAGAGTAGTTGATGCTTTAGGACAACCTATTGATGGTAAAGGTCAAATTAACAGTAAATTAGAAAGTAGAGTTGAAGTTAAAGCTCCTGGTATTATGCCTAGAGAAAGTGTTAAAGAACCTGTACAAACAGGTTTAAAAGCTGTAGATAGTTTAATTCCTATTGGTCGTGGTCAAAGGGAATTAATTATTGGTGATAGACAAACAGGTAAAACTTCTATTGCTATAGATACAATAATTAATCAAAGAGAACCTCATTTAAAAAAAGATACAAATAATCAATTATATTGTATTTATGTAGGTGTAGGTCAAAAAAGATCAACTATTGCTGAATTAACTAAAACTTTAGAAGAAAAAAATGCAATGTTTTTTTCTGTTATTGTAGCAGCAACTGCTTCAGATTCAGCACCATTACAGTATTTAGCACCTTATACAGGTTGTGCTTTAGGTGAATATTTTAGAGATAATGGTAAACATGCTGTAATTTTCTATGATGATTTATCAAAACAAGCTGTAGCTTATAGACAAATGTCATTATTATTAAGAAGACCTCCAGGTAGAGAAGCTTATCCAGGTGATGTATTTTATTTACACTCTCGTTTATTAGAAAGAGCTGCTAAAATGAATAGAAAAATTGGTGGTGGTTCATTAACTGCTTTACCTATTATTGAAACTCAAGCTGGTGATGTTTCTGCTTATATTCCAACTAATGTTATTTCTATTACTGATGGACAAATTTTCTTAGAAACTGAATTATTTAATGAAGGTCAAAGACCTGCAATTAGTGTAGGTTTATCTGTAAGCCGTGTGGGTTCTTCAGCTCAAATTAAAGCTATGAAACAAATTGCTGGTACTATGAAATTAGAATTAGCACAATTTAGAGAAGTACAAGCTTTTGCTCAATTTGGTTCAGATTTAGATGCAACAACTCAACAACAATTAAATAGAGGGGTTAGATTAACAGAAATGTTAAAACAAGGATTAAATATACCTTTATCTGTTGAAGATCAAATTGTAATTATTTATTTAGGAGTACGTGGTTTCTTAGATAAAATTGCTGTAGATAAAGTTTCAATTTTTGAAAATAATTGGTTAAATTTTATTAAAACTAATCATTCTGATATTTTAGAAGAAATTTTAACTAAAAAAGAAATTTCTAAAGAATTAGATAAAAAATTAAATACATTAGCAATTGATTTTACTAATAATTTTATTACTAAATAAAAATATATAATAAATAATTTTAAATATATAATAAATAATTTTAAATTATTTATTATATATTTAAAATTATTTATTATATATTTATTTTTTAATTTATATTTATATAATTTTTTTGAATAGTAAAAAAAAAAAATTATTTATTATTTAAGTAGAAATATTTAATTAAATATAAATATTTCTTATTTATTTTATTCTAATATGTTATTATTAACTTTAATTTTTTTACCTTTTTTAGGTTCAGTAGCAGCTGGACTATTTGGTTTTTATATTGGACGTAAAGGTTCTGTATTTATAACTACATTAACAACTTTTTTAAGTTGTCTTTTTTCATTAATTATTATTTATAATTCAATTACAAATGAATATGAATATATTATCTATATTTCAAATTGGATTAATAGTGGTTTATTTAATTGTAATTGGTGTTTTTTATTTGATAGTTTAACTATGATTATGCTTGTTGTTGTAACAAGTATTTCAACATTAGTTCATTTATATTCTTCACAATATATGGCACATGATCCACATTTATCTAGATTTATGTCATACTTATCATTATTTACTTTTTTTATGATTATTTTAGTTACAGGTGATAATTTTATGCAAATGTTTGTTGGATGGGAAGGTGTTGGTTTTTGTTCTTATTTATTAATTAATTTTTGGTTTACACGTTTACAAGCTAATAAAGCTGCAATTAAAGCTATGTTAGTAAATAGAATTAGTGATTTAATTTTATTATTAGGTGTATTAACAATTTTTTATAATATTAGAACTATAGAATATTTTAGTACATTTGCTGCTATTTCTATAGTTAAAGATTTTAAATTTATTTTTTTTAATTATATTTTAAGTATTGTTGATGTAGCTTGTATTTTAATTTTTATAGGAGCTATGGGTAAATCTGCTCAAATTTTTTTACATTTATGGTTACCTGATGCAATGGAAGGTCCTACACCTGTTTCTGCTTTAATTCATGCAGCTACCATGGTAACTGCAGGTGTATATTTAACAGCAAGATGTTCTCCAATGTTTGAATATTCAATGTTTTCTTTAAAAATTATTACTATTATAGGTGCTTCAACAGCTTTTTTTGCAAGTACTGTTGGATTAGTACAAAATGATTTTAAAAAAATAGTTGCTTATTCTACTTGTAGTCAATTAGGTTATATGTTTTTTGCTTGTGGATTATCAAATTATCCTTTAGCTATATTTCATTTATCAAATCATGCTTATTTTAAAGCATTATTATTCTTATGTTCAGGTGCAGTAATTCATGCTATGGGTGATGAACAAGATATTAGAAAAATGGGAGGTTTAAGACGTATATTACCCTTTACTTATATAATGTTTTTAATAGGTTCATTATCATTAATGGGTTTTCCATTTTTAACAGGATTTTATTCTAAAGATTTAATATTAGAAGTAGCTTTTGCAAGTTTTAGTGAAACAGGTCATTTTGCTTACTGGTTAGGTACTATTGGTGCTTTTTTTACAGCTTTTTATTCAACTCGTTTATTATTTTTTGCTTTTTTAAGTGAAACAAATGCATATAAAAATATTATTAAAAATGCACATGATGTGCCATTAGAAATGGGAATTCCTCTAGGATTATTAGCTTTTGGTAGTATTTTTATTGGTTATATTTCTAAAGATATGTTTGTTGGATTAGGTTCTAATTTTTGGAATAATTCTATTTATATAAATCCATTAAATAATCAAATGATTGATGCTGAATTTTTACCAACATTTTTTAAATTATTACCAGTTATATTAAGTTTTTGTGGTTTATTTGGTGCATTTTATTTATACTTTTTTAAATTTAAATTTTTATATAATTTAAAAATTTCAGAATATGGTCTTTATTTTTATAATTTTTTAAATAGAAAATGGTATTTTGATAAAATTTATTATGAATTTATTAATCAATATATTTTACAAATTGGTTATAATGTTACATATAAAATGATTGATAAAGGTTTAATTGAAATGTGTGGTCCTTATGGTTTAACAACTATTTTTGCTTTTTTAAGTCAAAGAATAATTTTATTACAAACTGGTTATATTTATCATTATTCATTATTAATGTTAATTAGTACTATTTTTTTAATAAACATTATTTTTTTTTCTATTATTTATTATTTTAATGTTATTATTATTTTATTATTTTTATTTATTTTTTTATTAATTAAATAAAAATAATAAAATATATATCTTTTAAGATATAATAATAATAAATTTATATAATTTACATATATTAATTATGGATTTTGAAACAATTTTTTTTTATACTTTTTCAACTATAGCTTTAACTTCAGCTATTTTTGTAATATATTCTACAAATACGATATATTCTGCATTTTTTTTAATATTAGTTTTTACAAATTCAACAGGATTATTATTAATCTCAGAAATTGAATTTTTATCAATAATGTTAATTATTATATATGTAGGAGCAATTACTGTATTATTTTTATTTGTAATTATGATGTTAGATATTAATGTTTTAATTGATAAAAATAAAATAAATAATAATTTTGGTTATTTACCTATTATTTTTTTAATTAGTTTTATTTTTTTCTTAGAAACATTTATAATGTTTAGTAAAGTTTTCACATCATATTATCATTTAATTAATAATTCTTTTTTTAATCAAGAAGTAAATACTTTATTTTTCTTTCACGATAGTATGAAAGGTACTTTTGAAATATTTGTTGATGTAAAACCTTTTTTAAAAAATTTTATATATCAATTAGATACAATCACAAATATTGAAACAATAGGTCAAATTTTATACAGTTATTATGCTTTTTTTTTTTTAGCAGCTGGTATTATATTATTAATAGCTTTAATAGGTGCAGTAACTTTAACTAAAAAAGAAAAAAAAAAAAATTTTAAACAAAATATTTATAAACAACTTTCAAGAAATTCATTAAAAGCTATTTTTAATGTAAATTCTAAATAAAATAAAACTAAAACAACCTTAACTTAATTGGTAGAGTATTAGCCTTCTAAGCTTTAAAATCTTGGTTCGAATCCAAGAGGTTGTAAATAGTTTTATTTAAAAAATAAATAAAATTATAAATAATAATTTTAATATATAGGTATACTTAAAATTAATTTATTATAAAGATAATAAATTAATTTTATAAATTGATATGTCTCCATATAATTTAAAGAAAACAATCATAATAGCTAATCCAATAGCAGATTCTGCAGCCGCTACTGTTAAAATTAATAATGAAAAAACTTGACCTATTATATCATCAATTAAAACTGCAAAATAAATAAAATTTAAATTAATTGATAATAATAATAATTCAATAGACATTAAAATAATTATAATATTTTGTCTATTTAAAATTATACCAAATAATCCTAGACAAAATAAAAAAAAAGTAAAAATAAAATGATTTAAAATACTCATAATTAAATTAACCAATTAAAACTTATTAAAATACTTGCAGTATATAAAAACCAACTTAAGGTAAAAGGTAAAAATACTTTCCAACCTAAACGCATTAATTGATCATAACGATATCTAGGTAAAACAGCTCTAGCTACCACAAATAAAACAACAAAAAAACATACTTTAATACTAAACCAAAAAGATCCTGGTAAAAAATCAATAAATTTAATACTAAATGGAAAAGGAGCTAACCAACCACCTAAAAATAAAATAGTAGTTAAACTACTCATTAATAACATATTCGCATATTCTCCTAAAAAAAATAAGGCGAAACCCATAGCAGAATATTCAACATTATATCCAGAAACTAACTCAGCTTCAGCTTCGGGTAAATCAAATGGATGTCGATTTGTTTCAGCTAAACATGATATAAAAAAAATTAAGAAAATAGGAAAAAGAGGAAAACAATACCAAACAGTTTTTTGCGCTAAAACTATAGAAATTAAATTTAAAGATTTAGCACAAACAATTACTGAAAGAATTGAAAATCCAATAGTTAATTCATATGAGATCATTTGTGCAGTTGATCTTAATGCACCTAAAAATGAATATTTAGAATTACTAGACCAACCACCAATAATAATACCATAAACACCTAATGATGAAATTGCTAATAAATATAAAATACCTATATTTAATTCAGTAAAAAACATACCAAATCCTAAAGGTATTACAGTCCAACTTAATAAACTTAAAAAAAAAGCTAAAATAGGTGCAAATATAAATAAAATTACATCAGCATTACTAGGTAAAACAGTCTCTTTTACAAATAATTTAAGACCATCAGCTAAAGGTTGTAATAATCCGAAAGTACCTACAACATTAGGTCCTCTTCTTCTTTGAATAGAAGCTAATACTTTACGTTCAACTAAAGTAAAATAAGCCACAGCAATTAATAAAGGTAATACTAAAATTAAAAATTTTAAAATTGTGTATATCATAAAGATTTTGATTGATTTTGTATAATTTTATTAGAATTAATTAATATTTTTGAATATTGTTCTAATATATTTGTATAATAATTATTTTTAATTAATGAATTTAAAAAATTAATATTAATTTTTAAATATTTTTTATTAAAACTAAAATTATTAATAATTTTTATTTTTTTTTTTAATAAATAAGGCAAAATATCTTGAAGTTTTAAAAAAGAATTAAATTTTGATTGATTTTTATTTATTAAAAATTTATAAATATTTCTATAAATAATAGAATCTTTTCTTTGTTCAGTATTTAAATTTAAAATTTGTTCATTTTTTTGAATAAAACCTTCTAGATTAATGTACATTCCATTTTTTTCTAAAAAAGTTAATCCAGGTAAAATTAAATTTGAATTTTGTGCATCTTTTGTAAAATGATGTCCTTGATAAATAATAAAATTATCTTTAGATATTTTTAACTTATCTTGTAAATTTGTATTAAATAAATAATATAATTTTGAATTATTAGATAAATTTTGTTGTGATTTTGAAAAAGTAATTTCAAAAAAATTAATTAAAGAAGTTTGAGAATTAAAAAAATTGATATTTTTATTTAAAAATGATAAATTTTTTAATTTTGATAATAAAAAAAAACCATTTTTTTGATTTAAAATATTTTCACCAATAATAATTAAAGGTTTTTTTGCTTTTTTTAAATCTTTACAAAAAGCATGTTTTCCTACAATAATATCTATTAAAGTTAAAAAAGTTAAACCTAAATGTTTTATTGAATAAGTAAAATCTGTTTTATTACCAATATAAGCTACTTTAAAATTTCCTTTTTTTAAACGGTTAATTAAATGAATATTTAAAATAGAACCTTCTTTACGAATATCACTACCAATTATTAAACAAAGATCAGATTCTTCAATTGATTTTAATGTATTATTAAATAAAAAATTTGAAGTTAAATCTGAATTAATTTTTACATTTTGATTATTTAAAAAACGTTCATAAATTATATTTGAAATCCCTAATTTATTTAAATTTTTTTTTAATAAAAAAAGAGATTCTAAATCAGTTAAATCACCTATAATACTTTTAATATTAGTACTATCTGTAGTTATTAATTTTTGATTAATTAAATTTAAAGCATCTATCCAAGAAATTTTATGAAAATTATTTTCATTATCTTTTAATAAAGGATATTTTAATCTTTGATATTTTAAACTATCAAAAAAATATCGTGTTTTATTTGATATCCATTCTTTATTAATATTAAAATTAGTTTTAGGTAAAATACGAATAATTTCATTATTAAAAATATCAATTTTAATATTTGAACCCATACTATCTAAGATATCAACACCTTCTTTTTTTTTTAATTCCCAAGAACGTGCTTTAAAAGTATAAGGTTTTGAAGTTAAAGCCCCTACTGGACATAAATCAACTAAATTACCAGAAAATTCTGAATTAAAAATTTTTGGATAATAAAAATTAATTTCTGTTTTATTACCACGACCTGTTGTACCTAAATTATCTATTCCACAAATTTCATTTGCAAAACGAACACAACGAGTACAATGAATACATCTAGTCATAATAGTTTTAATGAAAGGACCGCAATATTTATCTTCTACACCACGTTTTTTAAAAAAAAAACGACTACGATCAGAACCAAAAATCATAGTTTGATCTTGTAAATCACATTCAGAAGCTTGATCACAAATAGGGCAGTCTAATGGATGATTTATTAAAAGAAATTCTAATACACTTTCACGTGCTTTTTGAACTAAAGGTGTATTTGTAAAGATTTTCATATTAGGCATTAAAGGCATAGCACATGAAGCCACAGGTTTAGGTGAATTTTCAATTTCAACCAAACACATTCTACAATTACCAGCAATTTGTAAATTTTCTTGAAAACAAAATTTAGGAATTTCGATTTTAAAATTATTACAAGCCTGTAATACTGTTAAATTTTTATTAACTTTTAATTTTATATTGTTAATATATATATCAATCATTTTTTATATGATAAAAATTAAATAAAATTTGAATTTATTTTCACTAAAAAGATATATATATTTTTTTTTTTTATAATTCTAAATATTAATATAATAATTATTATAGTCATACATTAAAATATTATAAATCTAAATTTAAATTCCCTTTTGTTAAAAAGTATTTTAAATAAAATTTTATTTTTATAACTTGAATTTAATTAATTTCAGATTTTATAAAATTTTTTTGATTTATAATATTTTATATAAATTAAAACAGGAAAAATGGGACTTGAACCCATAACAATAATTTTGGAGACTATGATTTTACCAATTAAACTATTTTCCTAAGACTTTTAAGATTAATTTAAGAATGTTTAAAGATCTCTTCCAGACACAGGTTCCCCTACGACTACCTTGTTACGACTTTATCAAAGTTACTAATTACTTTTTAGGGATTTTAATTTATTTAATATAAATTATAAACTATTTTAATTAAAAAGTTATTTAATTTTATGAAATAATTAAGAATCATTTTAAAAATAATCAACTTCCCTGATGTGACGGGCGGTGTGTACAAAGTCCAGTAACATATTCACCGCAGCATGCTGTTCTGCGATTACTAGCGATTCCAACTTCATAAGGGCGAGTTGCAGCCCTTAATCCGAACTAAGATAATTTTTAAAGATTTGCTCCAACTTTTATTATTATTGCCTCTCATTGTGATTATCATTGTAGCACGTGTGTAGCCCAACTCATAAGGGCCATGAAGACTTGACGTCATCCCCACCTTCCATTAACCTATCATTAATATTTTCGTTAGAGTACTTTTATCTATTTTTAATAAACTAGCAACTAACAATAGGGGTTGCGCTCGTTAAAGGATTTAACCAAACATTTCACAACACGAGCTGACGACAGCCATGCAACGCCTGTTTTTTATATAAAATTTTATATAAAAATTAGCAAGAGTTGGTAAGGTTCTGCGCGTATTATCGAATTAAACCACATGCTCCACCGCTTGTGTAGACTCCCGTCAATTCCTTTGAATTTCAATCTTGCGATTATACTTTTCAGGCGGAGTGCTTAACGCGTTAGCTGTTATATCTAAAAATTCTAAATATTAGCACTCATCGTTTACAGCATGGACTACCGGGGTATCTAATCCCGTTCGCTACCCAAGCTTTCGTTTCTCAGTGTCAGTATATACCCAGACAATTGCCTTCGCCATAGGTCTTCCTTCTATTATCAACGTATTTTATCACTCCAATAGAAATTCCATTATCCTCTATTTATACTCCAGTTTATCAGTTTTGAAAAAATGTATAAAGTTGAGCTTTAATTTGTTTTTTTCAACTTAAAAAACCACCTACAAACCCTTTACGCCTAATCATTCCTAATAATGCTCGCTCCTCCCGTATTACCGCGGCTGCTGGCACGGGTATTAGCCGGAACTTCTTTTTTAAGTACTGTCATTTTCCTCCTTAATGAAAGAGCTTTACAACCTAATTAGCCGTCATCACTCACTCGGTATTGCTGGATCAAGCTTTCGCTCATTGTCCAAAATTCCCCACTGCTGCCTTTAAAAAAGTTTGGGCCGTGTCTCAGTCCCAATGTGGCTGATCATTCTTTCAAACCAGCTAAAGATAATAGGCTTGGTAGTCTTTTAAACTACCAACTACCATAATCTTACGCAAACTCATCTTTTAACGTTAAAAACTTTAATTTATTTATTCAGTATTTTTATAAAAATAATTATTCTGAATTAAAAGGTAGATAATTCACGTGTTACTCACCCGTTCGCCATGTTTTAGAAACATTCGACTTGCATGTGTTAAGCATACCGATAGCATTTATTCTAAGCCAGGATCAAACTCTATTTAATTTTTGATATTAAGTATTTAATATTAATTTTTAAAATAACAAATATTAAAAAATTTTATAAAATTAACATTCTTATATTAATTTTTATCTTATATTGTCTTAAAGGATTGAATTTTTTTGTTTTTTATAAATATTAAAAATAAAATTTTTAATATTTATTATATTTTAAAAAATATTTAATTAATTTTAAATTTATATTTATATAATAGTAATTAAATTTATTGGAGAAAGTAGGATTTGAACCTACGTAGAAATTACTTCAACAAATTTACAGTCTGCCGCTTTTAACCACTCAGCCATTTCTCCTTTATTATTATATTATATTTAATTAAAATGTGATTAGTGGGACTCGAACCCACAATATTTACTTGGAAGATAAAGGATTTACCAATTAATCTATAATCACAAATAAATGTCAATTCTATTTTTATTCCCTTATTTATTAATTTTTAATTAATAAATAATATAAATGGAAATATCAAATACTGCCTTTGAGTCCATTTAATATAATATAAGCAAAAAAAGGGATTCGAACCCTCAACATTAACCTTGGCAAGGTTATACTCTACCATTGAGCTATTTTTGCAATAATATAAAATATTATTTTATTTTTTTATAATAAAAAGTGAATTTAATAATAAAAATAATTCGTTATTACTTTTTGCATTTGTATGAATAGATACATCTATTGGAGGAATATTTTTAAATTTTAAAAATTCAGTTTTTAATTCAAAAAAATGTAAAATATTTTGAATTTGAAAATTAAAAATGTTTTTATTTTTAAGATTCAAATTTAAATAATTTATATTTGGTAAAATAAAAATTAAAATTTTTTCTAAAAAAAAAAAAATATTTTTTTTTCTTAAAGTAATTTTACAACCGATAATTGAATTTTTTTTAATTTTTAAAAAAATATTATTTTTTTTTGATTTAGTTATCATTGGTTTTTGATTTGTTATTAATTTTAACAACAAAATTATATTAATTAATTTTTTTTTTTCAATATTTGCATCTTTAAAACCAATATTTAAACAAATTTTAGTTATTTTAGGAATTTCAAATATATTTTTAAAATTTAATTTTGTTAAAAGATCGTAGATAGTAATATTTTGATAATGATTTTGTAAATTTTTTTCCATAGATTTTTATAAAATATTTGAAGCTAATGATAATATTTTAAAATTTTTTTGTTTTCGAAATTCAGATGTAATTGGTCCAAATATACGTGTACCTAAAGGTTTATTTTGATTATTTAAAATAATTATACAATTTCTATCAAATTTTACCATATTACCTATAGTACTTTTTTTTTGATATGTTGTGTGAATAATAAATGCTTTAAATAAATCACCTTTAACTATTTTAATTTTTTTTTTTTGATTTAGACGTAATTTTTTTGCAGAAATTAAAATGATATCACCAATTTTTCCAACTTTTTTTTTATAAATTTTTATACATTGTCCTATTTTAATACCACTATTATCGTTTACTTTTAATTTAGTTTGAATTTGAATCATAGATTATTATATTATAATTAAAATGATGAGAGTAGGACTTGAACCTACATCTTCAGATTATGAGCCTGATAAGTTAACCTATTACTCTATCTCATCTTATTACCAATTTTCGGAAGAAAAGGATTTGAACCTTTGATCTTCTGTTCCCAAAACAGATGCATTAGCCAGACTATGCTACCTTCCGTTTAAAAAAAATAATATTAGTTTAAGTATTTAATAAAAAAATAATAATGATGGTAGGATTTGAACCTACAACATTAGGATTATGATTCCCACGCTCTACCATTAAACTACATCATCATATTAACATCTAATAAAATAAGTCGAAGTGGGATTTGAACCCACGAGTTAATAAATTAACTGATAGTTTAGCAAACTACTGCCTTAAACCGGACTTGGCTATTCGACCTAAAATATAAAACTTCTTTGATAGGATTTGAACCTACAACCTAATGGTTAACAGCCATTTGCTCTACCATTGAGCTACAAAGAAATAATTATATTTTAATTTTTAAAACTTTTAGTATTTTTAAGCTAAATATTTTACAATACTTACACTTAAAACCTATCAATGTAATCATCTTTTACAGTTTTTATATGAAAAATTTTTAAGAATGGTTTCTTACTTAGATGCTTTCAGTAATTATCCAAAATAAATTTAGCTACTCGGCGATGCCTTTCAACAACCGATACACCAGAGATTTACCCTTCTCGGTCCTCTCGTACTAGAGTTAGATTCTTTCATTTTTCAAAATATCTATAGAAGATAGGAACCAAACTGTCTCACGACGTTCTAAACCCAACTCACGTACCACTTTAATCGGCGAACAGCCGAACCCTTGGAACCTTCTTCAGCTCCAGGATGTGATGAGTCGACATCGAGGTGCCAAACGACTCCGTCGATAGGAGCTCTTAGGAGTCATCAGCCTGTTATCCCCGGAGTACCTTTTATCCGTTGAGCGATAATCTTTCCACAAAGAATTATCGGATCACTATGACCGACTTTCGTCCCTGTTTGATATGTCTATCTTACAGTCAAGCAAGCTTTTACCATTATGCTCTACAATTGATACTATTATCCAATTTGAGCTTACCTTTGTACACCTCCGTTACTCTTTAGGAGGTGACCGCCCCAGTCAAACTACCAACCATACACTGTCTATTTAAAGAAATATTAGTTATTTATTTTAATAAGAGTGGTATTTCAAGAATATCTAAACAATTTACTAGCGTAAAGGTCTAAACAATTACCACTTATGCTACACATATTAGATAAAATAACAATATAAAGATGTAGTAAAGGTTCACGGGGTCTTTCCGTCTAACTATAGAGAATCCGCATCTTCACGGATAATTCAAATTCACTGAGTCTATATTGGAGACAGCGGGGATGTCGTTACACCATTCATGCAGGTCGGAACTTACCCGACAAGGAATTTCGCTACCTTAGGACCGTCAGAGTTACGGCCGCCGTTTACTGGGACTTCCATTTAATGCGCAAACATCTCCTTTTAATCTTCCAGCACCGGGCAGGTGTCAGACCCTATACATCATGTTACCATTTAGCAGAGTCCTAAGTTTTTATTAAACAGTCGCAACCCCCTATTTTGTGACACCTACTTATTTAAAAATTTAAATAAGTAGGTACTTTTTATCCCGAAGTTACAAAGTCATTTTGCCGAGTTCCTTCAATATAGTTCTCTCATTCACCTTAGTCTACTCGACCTATCCACCTGTGTCGGTTTAGGGTACGGTTTTTTAGTTAAAAAAGTTATTTCCTGAAAAATTTAAAATTTTTGTCACTTTTTTAAAAAAATTTAATTTAAAAATTATCCCATCAAAATTTGCTTTCGTCAAATCTTTCTTAGGGACCGTTTCACTCTATGCAATACATTTTAACATAGAAACCCTTGGATTTACGGTGATAACGATTCTTAAACGTTATTTTTTGTTACTAATGCCAGCATTTTCTTTTCTGATATCTTCAACATATTTCACAATATATCTTTATTAACATACAGAATGTTCCGCTACCGTTTTATATAAAATAAAACTTGCCGCTTCGGTAAATTTCTTAAGTCTCGATACATTTTAGGCGCAAAAAAACTAGACCAATGAGCTATTACGCTTTCTTTAAAGGATGGCTGCTTCCAAGCCTACCTACTGGTTGTAATTATTTTTTCACTTCCTTTTTCACTTAGAATATTATTTAGAGACCTTAGCGATCAATCTGGGCTGTTTCCCTCTTGACAATAGACCTTAGCGCCTAATGTCTGTCTATTTAAATTACGTTTTTTTGTATTCGGAGTTTCCAAGAATTCAGTAAGTTTTTACGCCCCCTAGCTCAATGAGTGCTCTACCCCAAAAAAAGATTTTAAATGCTCTACTTCAATAGATTTCGCGGAAAACCAGCTATCTCTGAGTTTGATTAGCCTTTCACTCCTAACCACAAATCATCTCCATATTTTGCCACATATGTGAGTTCGATCCTCCAAATAGTTTTACCTATTTTTCAATCTGTTCATGGTTAGATCACTCAGTTTCGGGTCTTATTTATATAACTAAAAAGCTTTTTAAAACTTGATTTATCTACGCCTACTTTATTAAATTAAGCTTGCTATAAAAATAAACTTGCTGGCCCATTATGCAAAAGGTACACTGTTACTTTTTAAAAAAGTTCCAATTGATTATTAACATTAAGTTTCAGAATTATTTCAAACTCAAAAGTTCTTTTTCACCTTTCCTTTACAGTACTTGTTCACTATCGATCATTAATTTTTAAAAGGTTTTGAGGGTGGTTCCCCAATATTCAAAAAAGATTACACATACCTCTTTTTACTAACATAAAAATAATAAATATTCTACAGGACTTTCACCTTTTTAAGTAAATTTTTCAAAATTTTTCAAATAATTTTTTTTTTATTTTTATAAACCTAATTTCCATGTTCATTCGTCATTACTAACGGAATCTCGTTTGATTTTTTTAAACAGTTACTTAGATATTTCAATTCACTGCTTTTAAAATTTTCACAAAGAAAAAGTTTTCTTTAGGAAATCTATATTTCAAAATAAAGTATTATTTAATATAGCTTTTCGCATTTTTTACGTCCTAAAAATTAAATTAATGCCAAGGCATCCACTTAATGCTTTTATTATTAGTACT